CCGGAATCCGAGCTAAATGAATCTATTCTGATCTAGTTTAGTCAGCAAATGGGTCGATCGATCTCGGCATAGGACCAAAGAGCAGTGACGGGGCACCACGCAAACCCATGTTCTAGCCAGGTGAGTCTCCTAGCCCCTAACCCTGAAAGGGTATGGGTTACAAGGCGGATCACGCCGATCTTGGTCTTGCAAGAAGCACTAGAATTGGATTATATCCGTGCTAGAAGATAGCCATTACGGGTTTCTTATCATTGAACGGAATGGACTCATTTTGTCGATTATAGGGGCATTTCTATGCGAATCAGAGGGTATTGTTACCGATCGGTGGAGTGTCGAGAATGGTGAATTTAGCGGTCATATAAGTAATCAATGATATGAAATGAGTCATTTAGCATGTAAGAAGCCGTTGGGGATTCCCATAGCTAGTCACCGATTGGATAATAGAGAATCAGAGATTTGAGTCCACAGGTAAAAACCGAAATCAGAACTAAATGAACTGAAACATCTCAGTAATTTAAGGAATGGAAATGAACCCAGATTTATCGAGTAGTGGTGAACGAAAGATAAGGAGTCGAAGAAGTAATATGCGATAGAGAAAACGTGTATGAAGAAGGTGAAACTATCACTAAGACTAAATACTGTGACTAAGCGAAATAGTACCGTGAGGGAATAGAAGAAATCAGCGTCTTTATGAGCATAATGAAAGTCAATACGTCTTAAATTAGCACCTCTTGTATAATGGGTTAGCAAGTATATATCAATAGCGAGATCATCGTCGTAGAGAAATCGAAATAGCACATATTAGCAGTTATTGATATATGACCCGAAAGTCTATGATCTTATCATGATCAGGTGTGAACGACCGAACTGGTTACTGTTGCAATAGTATCAGATGAATTGTGATAAGAAGTGAAATATCAACCATATAGACAGCTAGCTGGTTTACCACGAAATATATGTCAGTATAGCCGAATCGTTCGAATTTTGGATAAGGTACAGCACTTAACACCGTTCTAGATCGTCCGATCTAAGTGGGGGAATGTCAAATTCTTATCACCGGTGTTTAATCTCGGAACTTATAATTCAATTCCTATGGAATAGTCGATTCGAGTCAGATTATCCGCGATAAGGTGGGTAATCGACAGGGAAACAGCCCAACACAAGTCTTAAGGTCCCCAATACAATTTTCAGTGAACATCCGATAATGCGGGTACGATACAATTAGTTAGTGGGTTTGATAGTAACCATCTTTTAATAATAGTGTAACAACTTACTGATCCAGCCGTATCCGCATTCTCACCGATTCAACGGGTCTCAAAAATTGAACCGATAACTTGTAGCAGTCATAATCACGACTGTTGATAGTGGTACATTTAATGAACATGTAATTAAATCGAGAATGCTAACATGAGTAACGAAAATGAGATCGAATTCTCATCATCTTATGCTTAAGGTTTTACAATAAAATCGGTCCTTAAGTCTGCAAAAGTCCGTTTGGATGCGACGATAGGTGAACTCAGTCACATAATCTGTAAAGATGTAAATGTCTGTGATTCCGGAAAACACGAAACCGTAATGGAAACCGACACAGGTAAGCAAGTAGAAAATATGAAGATGAATGGGTTAATGACTACAAATGAACTCGGCAAAAACAATTCCCTACATTCGTCAAGGAATGCCCCTTAGTGCGATTCGTCGTATTTGGGGGCCTCAGAAAATAAGATAGCACAACTGTTTACTAAAAACACAGCACGGTGCAAAAACAGAAGTTTTGGTATACCGTGTGAACTCTGCTCAATTGTAGTGAATAATAGGAAGCATTCTCGGGTGCGGCCTTTAATAGCTACACAATAGCGGTCTTAACGTGAGGATCATAATGTAGCTAAACGCCTTGTCCGCTAAATACGGTCCTGCATGAATGACGTAATGATGCTATAACTGTATCTGTAGTCAGCCCAGTGAAATTGGAATCGCGGTGAAGATACCGTGTACCTCTAAGAGGACAGAAAGACCCTATGCAACTTTACTATGGTCGGAAAGATTGAACTAATCCGCAAAATATTCAGTGGCACCTCGGTGTCGATTATTAGGTATAAGATTCTTAAATAATGAGAAACCTATTATCTTTGTGATTAGTTCTAAGCTCAAATCTTGAGAATGATTATTCTTCTCAACACATCAGTCGCGAAATCGGCAGATGTATCGGGCGACAATCTCCGACTGATAGTTTGTGTGGGGCGCACATTTCAGCAAAAGTATCTGAATATGCCCAGTTGATGATTACCTTTAAGGTCCTAAATAATATGAGAGAAATGTATATTTCTCGACCATCGAATATATCCTCCCCGGATTACATGAGAGAAAAGTCTAGGTGTGATGCCGTTGATCTAGAAATCAATCGAGATAAGAATCTCGGGCAAGTGTAATAGCATAATCACATCGAAATTGTAACATTCACAAATGGAACAAGTACGTAAGTATGGTATAGTGAACAATTACATCCGGTAGAACGGTGTAATGATAACGGATCAAAGTTACGCTAGGGATAACAGGCTGATATGGTGAAAGAGTACATATTGTAAACCATGTTTGGCACCTCGATGTCGACTCTACTTATCCTACAGGTGCAGCAGCTTGTAAGGGTTAGACTGTTCGTCTAGTAACAAGTAACGTGAGTTGGGTTAAATACGGCGTGAGCCAGTATGGTTCTTATCCTTTAGAGGTAGATATCGAATAGAATTCTGCACTTAGTACGAAAGGATTAGTGTGGGCCAATCAATGGTGTATCTATTGGCTAATCCTTGTCAACCTCATTTGGTTCGATGATGCCACCGTAGAGTAGCTAAATTGGTGAAAGGTAAAAACCAAACGAATAACGTTTGAACCAGTTTCTACAGCAGATATCAATACCCGGTCAGAGACTATGACCTTTTAACTATCCATCGCATGATTAGATAGTTTAATTTAATAACGCTAAATGACTTCTTATCCACCCGCTGGGTTCGCTTAATTGGTAAAGCAGTCGTTTTGTAATCGACCGATTGGGGTTCAAGTCCCTAACTCAGTAGATAGCCGAGTTCGGACACTACATCCAGAGAGATTGGGTTTCCATTGTCGGTAAATGGAGCTGAGCTGTAAACTCAGTGATTGCGATCTTCGGGGGTTCGACTCCCTTCCCACTCATATTTTCAATAAGAGATATAGGATTTGAACCTATAATTTCTCGCGTGTAAAACGAGCGTTATAACCATTAAACTAATCTCCTAATTCCGACAGCGTTACTTATACAGATGGAAGCCAAATGGTCAGGCGTCTTCTTTGGGAGAAGAACCTAGTTAGTTCGATTCTAGCCCATCTGAATTCACCCCATCATCAGCAATCCTAAACCCTAATAGACCCCCCGCGATTCGGACCTCTAGATGAATGAGCTTTTATATTCGATATCCAATACCCTCGATTGGGGTGCCTCGATCTTATTTTGGTTCGATCGATTTCGGCATTTCAGACCCTGCATCCGGAACTTGACCCCACGCCCCTGGCTTTGCTTCGTCGATCGACTGATCCTGAAGGGCCAAAGCCAGGGTGTCCAGGAGACATCCGCTGAAAATAGTCGCTACAGCCGAGACCCTACATTCTCTTTACAGCCAGATCGCAATCAGATCCTCAGATCAAGAACTAGAGCTAGTACTCAAATCACCAGAGATAGTGGTTAGTCGGTGCAACCCACGCCGATGCTGCAGATGACCTTTATCAGATTCGTAGACTCATGTGGACATATCCGTTTGAATCGCTGAAATTAGAGTCAGAACCGAGCAATGGGATTCCTAACTGAAGCTTTTCGAATTACCGGACCTCCCTTTCGGTAAGGGGTCTCGATGTCTTGCAGAATCGATCATAGGCTCTAGTTATGGATGTCCGATTGAGACTAAAGCCTACCTATTATTATATTCAAGCAAAGGATCGTCCTGTATTAGACCCCTGGTAGCCGATTCTGAGCATCAGCTGTTAGATATTGATCTATTCCACGATTGCCGACCTACCCTAGCTCTAGCTCTAACTCTAACCCACACCCATACCCCTTAAGGGGTTAGGGTAAAGGGTATGAGTATGAGTATGAGTATGAGCATGAGCATGGGTTAGGGGTTGTCACTAGATTGCTTAGATCGCTGATAGTCGACCCTGCTAATCGTAGTCCATGGTGCTGATTAGTAAGGCGCTACTTGCAACTACTCACGAGATCGGCTAGTCTAGCTCTTGATTTCGTCGGAATCAATAGATTGCAAGGACCCATCTTGGATCGAGAACTTGACTTGATCAGGATCGGGTGGCAGGATTCGGCGACAGAAATGGTGGGAATTAGGGCCATTTTGTGATTATATGTATTATAAGTAGGAGTTCATCTCTTATCAAAAAGTGTGAAATAACAACCTATAGATCCACGTATATAATTATAGTCCGAATTGTCATGAATCCTTTCATAACTAGATGATTATTCAGTACCAATTGTAAGGATATCGCGATTTTATATCTCATCTTTGCCGTGTTCTCTGGACTGATCGGAACGGGCCTAAGTCTAATAATTCGTTTTGAATTAGCGGGTCCTACTCCACAATTACTGAACGATAATGGACAACTATTTAATGTCGTTATCTCCGCTCATGCGATCTTCATGATCTTCTTTTTAGTCATGCCGATCGCGATTGGGTTCTTTGGTAATTACCTAGTACCTCTAATGTTAGGATGTGCGGATATGAGTCTTGCAAGACTTAATAACATCAGTTTCTGACTGCTTGTACCATCTCTAATCCTTGCTGTTGCGTCTACTCTCGTAGAGTCAGGAGCAGCAACCGGATGAACGGTCTATCCTCCGCTATCGAGTCTACAATCCCACTCAGGACCGAGTGTGGATATGGTGATCTTCAGTCTACACATTTCTGGTATCTCATCACTTCTGGGTGCCATTAACTTCATCGTTACGGTGATGAACATGCGTACCAATGGAATTACCTATTCTAAACTAACTCTTTTCTCATGAGCCGTGGTCATCACTGCTGTACTGCTACTCCTATCACTACCTGTGCTCGCCTCAGGACTGACAATGCTACTTACAGATCGGAACTTCAATACAAGCTTCTTCGAAGCTGCTTCTGGAGGTGATCCCGTGCTTTACCAACATCTTTTCTGATTCTTTGGTCACCCAGAGGTCTACATCCTAATCATCCCCGGATTCGGTATTGTCTCACACATCGTTAGTACTTACGCTAAGAAACCGATCTTTGGTCAATTAGGAATGGTCTACGCGATGGCCAGTATCGGGTTCCTCGGATTCTGTGTTTGAAGCCACCACATGTACGTGGTTGGACTGGACACGGATACAAGAGCCTATTTCACATCCGCTACAATGATCATTGCGATCCCTACAGGGGTGAAAATCTTCTCTTGACTAGCGACACTCTACGGAGGTTCTCTGCGTTTCACGACTCCATTCCTGTATGTGTTAGGATTCATCTTCCTATTCACCGCAGGGGGGGTTACGGGAGTGGCCCTTGCCAATGCTAGTCTCGATATCGCCTTCCATGACTCTTACTATGTGGTCGCCCACTTCCACTATGTTCTAAGTCTCGGAGCCGTATTCTCCATCTTCGCCGGATACTACTTCTGAAGCCCTAAAGTCTTAGGACTTTACTACAATGAGAGACTGGCGCAGGTGCAATTCTTCACGCTATTCCTGGGTACAAATCTGACCTTCATGCCTATGCACTTCCTCGGAATGCAAGGAATGCCGCGTCGGATCCCACAATACCCGGACGCCTATGCCGGTTGAAACTACGTATCTAGTTTCGGATCCGTCATTTCCCTGGTATCCCTGGTGCTCTTCTTCTACATCGTTTATAACCAACTGGTCCACGGACTAGAAAACAGAACTACTGTCGCAGTTGCGAATATCTACGAGCCAGACTTCCTCGAGTCGAACCAAATCTTCAGCATCGATAATGGTGCCATGAAAGCGACGTCCATCGAGTGAATCACCTCAACGCCACCGGCGCTACACACATTCAACAGCCCCGCACTGCAATCCTAACCCTGGATTCCCCCTATTCTTTGAGCTAGAATACATCACTAATTATCCCCAAATCGCAACCTGCACCACCCCTCGCTAACCGTTACCCATACCTAACCCATGCTCATACCCTTTACCCTAACCCCAGACCCTAAAGGGTAAAGGGGTATGGGTGTGGGTGAAGCTAGGGTAGAGGGTATGGGTGAGTATAAACCTGCCTGCCAGGGAACCCCCCCGATGAGCTAAGCTACACGTAGAGATATGTAAGATTTGGCTTTATTAGCCGATTCGAGACATGTCTCGAGACGGACTCCAGCAGTTTTCAAAGTCCAAATGGACGATTCGTCTGAATTCAATGCTGCTCCTGGTTCGAAACGGATCTGAACGCGTTTGGTCGTGTCCGAAGTTCGACTCTTCTCGGATCCGACTACGGAGTGCGACCTGTGGTTTTTCCGCAGTGTGCACATAGCCCCGGTTATCCCCGTGTTTCGCCTGATAAATTCGTTCTTTCTGATGCTTAATATTAATAGACAAGGCTACCAAGCCCATCCTTTCCACCTGGTCGAGAACTCGCCCTGACCGTTCTTCACCTCTTTCAGTCTCTTCGGTTTAGCCATGAATACGGCTCTAACTGCGCATGGTTACATTAGCGGTAGTCTTTGAGTGGTGCTGGGACTGGTGACGGTGACGTACTCCATGGGGCTCTGATTCCGTGACGTCGTGAGTGAGGGAACCTACCTGGGTCACCACACTCTAGCGGTCCGTAATGGGATCAATCTCGGTTTCATCCTCTTCATCGTCTCCGAGACGCTCTTCTTCGCCGGTATTTTCTGAGCATATATCCATTCTGCGATCAGTCCCACGGTGGAACTCGGTGCGGCCTGACCACCTCTCGGTATCGAGGCGATCCAAGCGACGGATCTACCGCTGCTAAACACGATTCTTCTGCTTAGTTCGGGTGCGACACTGACGTACAGCCACCACTACCTGATCAACGGGAACCGTTACCACGCGCTGGTGGGGCTCCTGATCACGATTCTATTAGCGGTAACCTTCACGATCTGTCAATACATCGAGTACCGTACGGCCTCCTTCACGATCGCCGACGGTGTCTACGGGTCCGTGTTCTATCTGGGAACCGGTTTCCACGGACTCCACGTCATCCTGGGAGTTATCATGCTTAGTGTTTCTCTCTGACGGATCTGGAACTACCACTCCACGAATGCACACCACCTGGGATTCCACACATCCGTGCTGTACTACCACTTCGTCGACGTCGTCTGACTGTTCCTCTTCGTCGTTTTCTACTGATGAGGAGCCTAATCGTCCCTCAATCGTCGGATCTTGGATCCTTTACAAGGGATCATTTCTCCCCACATAACTCGCACTAATTCTCCCTTATCTCATCGAATGTCTAGATATATACTGACGAATCCGTTCTTCCTCGCAATCCATGAACACAGGTCTCTTTGCACTTCTACTCGGCTGATTGGGTCTATTCGGTCTGAATGGACTCCCGGCCATTAATGCGGCTTGACCGAGACTGGTCCGGCAACTCAGTCTGGGCCTCTCGGTTTCGAGTCTCTTCCTGGTGCTCCAATGGTGATACCGTTACGAGCCCGGATATAACGGGTTCCAACTGGTGGGCTCCGTCTATAACCTTTCCCTGGGACTGGACGGGATCTCGCTCTGATTGGTGCTCCTGACGGCGATCATCCTGCCCATCAGTCTCCTCGCGAACTGGAATAGCATCCGTGAGGGGCAGTTCAATCTGATTGTGCTGCTTCTGGGGGGGATCCTGCTGGTCAACTACCTCTGTATCGATCTGCTTTCGTTCTACGTTCTTTTCGAAGCCTCATTAATCCCTCTATTCATTCTCCTGGGGGTGTACGGGGCCGGTAAGAAGGAGCGTGCTGCGTACTACGTGATGATCTTCACGTTCACGGGCTCCCTCTTCCTGCTGCTCTCACTGGTGGTCACCTCGTACCTGCTGGGGACGACCTCCTGTCTCATCTACTCCCAATTCGTGCTCTCGGTCGATCTCCAGATGCTGCTATGATTAGGTGTGATGCTGGGAGTCATGGTGAAAACGCCGCTCTTCCCCTTCCACGTCTGACTGCCGGTGGTGCACTCCGAGAGTCCGCTCGCCGGGTCCGTCATTCTAGCCGGACTGATCCTGAAACTGACCGTGTACCTCATCCTCCGTTGGGTGCTGCCTTTCCTCGCCGAGGCGTCGGTCATCTTCTACCCGCTCATCGCCGTGATTTGTGTGCTCACCGTCATCTACACGAGTCTGACCACATTAGCACAGATCGATCTCAAAGTCATCATCGCCTACAGTTCGATCGGCCACATGGGCGTCTGTATCCTGGGGGCCTTCGCCAATAACGTGCTGGGGGTCGAGGGGAGCTACCTGCTCTCACTGTCCCACGGGTTCATCTCACCCGGACTATTCATAGCCGTGGGGGGGATCCTCTACGACCGCTACCACACCCGGGTGCTACTATACTTCCAGGGATTATTAGCCTTCATGCCCGTATTCGCATTCTATCTCATCGTGCTGTCCTTCGCCAACATCGGGACGCCTCTCAGCGGGAACTTCCTGGGGGAGTTCATGAGTCTGACTGGTGCTTTCCAGCGGTCACCCATCTTCGCCGCTCTCGCCTCATTCAGTATACTCCTTTCCGCCGCTTATCAGATGAAACTCACTAGCCGGCTCACCGGGGGGGTAAAAGCACCTTATCTACAGGCTACACAGAATCTCGCCGACAGTCACAGCGCCCAAACGCCGTCCGACATCACCAGCCGGGAGTCGGTACTGATGCTCACCACCATTCTACCTTGTCTGCTCATCGGGATCTATCCCAACTTCATCCTACAAAGTCTACACTGGAACCTTTCCAGCGTCATCTACTTCTGCTAGATCCCAACTTAAGGAATAACCAAGGGTACAAATCCCTCATCCCTAGACCCTAACTACCCCTATCTAGACCCCTCACACCTGGGACATTAGAATCCAAGCATCAGAATCATTAAACCATGATTTACCTACAACTTACAAAATGGTAATGGTAATGGGACTACTGCCATTAGAACTTTCAGCAGGCATTATGAGATTAGATTAGAGATCCCAAGCTCTAGATATTTGAGCATGAACAGGGGTTAGGATTAGAGTGTGACCTCATCCCAAGCTCTCTGAGTATGACACGATCCCCATGCAACAGCGAAGACCAGAGTCAGGCGATATAATAGAATCAGAGCCTGTCCGTGCAAGACAGAAACCCGCTAACGAGGAGTCCTTGCAGCTTGCGAGACCCCTACCCGATGGCTCTCATTCCGCCAGAAACTTCGCTGTTGCAGAGATAAACCTTTGCAAAATCACCTCCAGGTTCTAATTAGAACCCTCCCGTTACCCAGTAAGGGCCTATCCGTGCAACCCCAGAAACCCGCTAACGAGGAGTCCTTGCAGCTTGCAAGACCCCTCCACGATGGCCCATTCGGCCCATTGACTTCGCTGTTGCATCAGGAAAGTAGGAGCGAACATCCAATAGAATCAGATCTTCCTTAGAATACAAGATCTCATGGGGAAGAGGCTTGCTTTAGTTCAGCAAGGTAGCCATCACACGCATGCCGTACTTGCCGACTCCTGCACTCATACTCATTCCCAACCCACACCCTAACCCATGCTCATACTCTAGCTCTTTGAGCATGAGTTAGAGCCAGGATATCTGGGTCAGGGTGTGAACTAGAGGATGCTTAGATCGGTTATCTCCTCAGAATTTGTCATATTCTGCTGATTAAACTTTAAGAATCGGGTGAATGTCTTCTCTCCGAGGTGTTTTCGAATAGCGAAAGGAGTGAGCTACGTTGGCTCTAGACAAAGCTTACTCAGGGTGACTCCTGCTCTTACTCATACTCTTGCTCTAATCCCAGCTCTTTGAGCTGGTATGAGCGAGTATGATTGGGAGCAAGTCGTCAGTCGTCAGTTAGTTAGTGACTAATTGGTTAGTAATCGGTTAGGGGCCCATAGGTGATGGGTGGTGTTTTACTTGGCAGATGTGTCTTAGTGCGATCTTCGAGTAGCGATCCAGAGATGATGGTTTAGCTTGGTAGATGTGTCTTAGTGCGATCTTCGAGTAGTGGTCGAGAGATGGTGGTCGGTGTTGAGGATGGTGGATGTCGTTTAGTGCGATCTTCGAGTAGCGATCCAGAGATCAGGACCTCGCTCACATTCTAACACTCAGATTAGGAGTGAGAACATGCATGAGTCTGGTAGATGTGGTTAGTGCGATCTTCGAGTGGTGGTCGAGAGATGATGGCCCGTGTTGACACTCTAACTCTTACATTGACTTACATTGACTTAGATTGACTTACATTGACTTAGATTGACTTACATGAACAGTTCCATTCCCTCTTACATTCCCTTACCCTAGCTCTTCCACGAACGTACCCTGAGATAGTGGGGGTCTGAGTAGGACGATGAGGATGGTGGATGTGTTTAGTTGGATCTTGGTCCCAGGGGATCCGTCGTAGTCGCCCGTACTAGCATGCTATAAGTAACCGGGGTCATAGTTCAATTGGTAGAACATAAATTTTGCATATTTAGAACATGGGTTCAAGTCCCATTGACTCCAATCCAAGGATAGTCTCCTCTGAATAAGTCTTGCACCCCTAGCACGCCCTCCCACAGGTCTAGTGGGGAGCTCGTCTTTGGTCTTATGCCTCTTCGAAGGGTCCCTAGTGCTCGTCTTGGTCTAGCAGTCCAGCGGTCTGGTCTTGGACGGGACGATGAGGTGTGGGGTCTGGAAGGCTTCGTGAGGTAGATATAGTTTAAAGGTAAAACATATATTTGTGGTATATAACATCAGAGTTCGATTCTCTGTATTTACCCTCTCCGATCTGGATAGTTCAATGGGTTAGAACGTATGTCTCATATACATATAATGTGGGTTCGACCCCCTCTCCAGGTATCACAATGAAAGTAATGAATGGCGTCCCCAAACCATGGCAGTCCGATCGCGTCGCCCCGAGTCTCCATCTGGAGTCAAGTGAATGTTAGCATGTTTACATCCTAACAGATAGTTAATAAGTTCTAGCTCTCTTCCAGTGTGTCTCCTGCTCGTGATGGTCTTGCTAGGTGAACTGAGTACGCTATTGTGAATAGCAATATCTCCAATGAAGTCTTTACTAAAGAGCATTCTTCTCGAACTGCTGAGCACTCGTCTGCAGGAGCTGCAAGGTGCCAGCCACTCTATTTCGGACGTGTCTCTGAGCCGTCTGCACCGTTATAATATCTCGAACGATAACAAACACAATCTGTACCGTTTCCACGGTCGTGGGGCGATGGACGCGGTTCTGCGTAATAACCTGCTGGACGGTCTGCTGCGTCGTTTCTTCCAGAGCAAACTGGTCTCGCGTGGTTCTGCGGTGGGCCAGATCGTGCGTCACCACCTGAGTACGCCAATCTTCAAGGACACCCCTGGGCAGCTGCGTGTGGTGGTGTTCGTGTACCAGCCGGGTGCGAGTAAGACGCTAACCGAGGGCCCAAATCAGCTTCTACTGATCCGTATGCTGAATAATGTCTCTCAGGGTGCGACGAGTCTGAACGGTCTCTTCTCGGACGAACTGGGCAAATCGGTGTCGATCGAACCGGTGGTGCTGAAGTACGACTATTTCCATAGCGACATCTTCGCGAACAGTCTCGGGGAGAACATCCACCGTTTCACGACGTACAAGAAGGGGTATACTCGTGCACTGAATCAGATCACGCTGCAGAATGCGCCAACTCTGGAACTGAGCAGCAAGTGGCGCCGCGACGACCTGCAACGGGTGCGTCGTAACGACCTCTTAGCGGCGCTACTCACGGGTGAACGGCAGGGGCATCTAGACCGTGGACATGTGATCTGGAACCTCTTGAATAACAAATATCTCATCGGATTCAGTTTCGAATTCGCCGGGAAACTGCCGAAGACGGCCAGTACCGCCCGTACGACCCGTGATGCCCGTTTCCGTGGTACCCTCCAACGGCACACCGACCAATCCGTGCCTTTCCGTCTGAACCGGATCGCGAACATCACACAGGCACAACGCAGCCAGATCAATAAGAATGGGAAGTACAATGTGCGAATCCAACTGGGCCATTTATAAGTAATATACGACATATCTCTGAATACTGAATTCACCACGAATCAAAATCTCCATGCCTCAACTAGTACCATTCTACTTCGTGAACCAGCTCGTCTACGGTCTCGCTGCGCTCTTCTGTCTGATCGTCCTCTTCTCGCAGTACATCCTGCCTCGGATCTTCTTCATCTTCCTTTCGCGGATCTTCATTACCAAACTGTAATGGTCGGATCGGGTCCCTTCTAACTGCAGTTAACGTCGTCCCAGTAGTTTAATCTGGCTGTTCTGAGTTCTGAATGGGATCATCTCGTCTGGATGGACTTTGCCACTCGATAACTTCGGGTCTCTGTTTAATCCTTTTTAATCGCCATGTCTGCGTTCATTAACTCACCTCTCGACCAATTCGAGATCAACACCTACCTCTCCCTGAGCTCCGCGGTCGCGGACCTCTCGTGACTGAGCATCACCACGTTCGGCGTGTACACCGTGATCGTCTTCGCGGTGATCGTCGGTCTCCACACCCTGACAATCGGGAATAACGGACTGCTGCCGACCAAATGGTCGATCGGTCTGGAGTCGCTCTTCAGCACCATTCAGAACATGGTCTATTCACAGATCGGGGTCTCGGGACAACAATTTTTCCCATTAATCTATGTTCTTTTTGTCTTCATCCTGATCAGTAACCTCTTCAGTATGATCCCCTACAACTTTGCTCTGATGGCGCAACTGATCTTCACGATCGCGCTGAGTAGCATCATCTGACTGGGGGTGACGATTCTGGGATTCTATAACTTCAAATTAGGCTATTTCGGACTCTTCGTCCCTGCAGGAACCCTGCTTCCTCTCGTGCCCGTTCTGGTCATCATCGAACTGCTCTCATACACAGCACGTAGTGTGTCTCTCGGTCTGCGTCTCGGATCCAACATCCTGGCCGGGCATCTCCTACTCGTCATTCTGGGCGGACTCATCTTCGACTTCATGTCTTCGGGCGCCATCTTCTTCGTACTCGGATTCCTACCCCTTGCTCTTGTCCTCGGGATCATGTGTCTCGAGTGTGCAATCGCACTAATCCAAGCATACGTCTTCTGTATTCTGGCCTGTTCTTATACCAAAGAAGCGATCTATCTACACTAATTCGCAGGAATGGTTCCAAATGCTTCCAAATGCTTCCAAATAGACACTAACTACCCCACCCGAATCCGACCCTGATGCATGTTTACTCATTTCTTTTGAGCTAGAATGGAGATATCAGGGTCTGGGTTAGAATGGAAGTGCCGATGCTGTTGCCCCTTGCTAGGTCGGATCGGTGGCGATTCGGTTCGGATAAGTAAGCGAGTTCTTATAGTTTAGAGGTAAAACGCAGCACTGTTAATGCCAAGTCATTGGTTCGAGTCCAATTAAGAACGGAATGCCTAAGGCATATTAAATCCTAATCGAGTCTTTTACCACGCCGAAATCGTCGGTCCCCCCTCGCGAATGTCGAATCTAGAGTTCCTACATACACTCGCCTTTAACCACTATTTCCTGGTCTTAACCGGTGTCCTGAGTGTCGTCAGCGGCCTCCTTGCGATCGGTAGTCGTAATGCGGTCGTCTCGATCATCTATCTGATCGCGCTGTACGTGAGTGTCAGCGCCTACCTGTTCGCCGCGGGTCTCGGTGCCATGGGTCTCATCTACATCCTGGTTTATGTGGGTGCCATTGCGATCCTATTCCTATTCATTCTTTCGCTGATCAATATCAAGATCTCGGAACTGACGCGTGCCACGAATCGTCAGGACACGGTCCTGATCGGTCTATCCCTACTGGGGATCGGCGTTCTCTGCGCGGCCGGTCTGGATCCGTCGCTACTGCCGGCTCTGCACGGTAACGAGCTCCCCACTCTAGCCGAAGTGACGGGCGCCGAGGTCTTCACGGTGCTGCACTCCAACGCGGCCGAACTGGTTTCGCACCCGGAACTGAAGGTCCTAGGTGAGCTGCTCTTCACCGAGTACTCGATCCCGATGCTCATTACGGGTCTATTGCTCCTACTCACAATCCTGGGAGTCATCATCATCACCAAATAACCCCTGGCATCCCATTTCTATCGTCTGAAATTGTCCGGATAATGTGTGCATTATCGCGGATCCTCATCTTTTCCCATGCTTCTTGATATTCTCGAAATCGTCATTTTCCTCGTGTGCGTCCTCTTCAGTGTCGCCTATCTCACGGTCGCTGAACGTAAGACGCTCGGCTATCTCCAGCGTCGTCTGGGGCCCAACGCCGTCGGTTATTACGGACTCTTACAGGCCTTCGCCGATGCCGTTAAACTGCTCATTAAAGAGATCATCCTACCCAAAGAGTCGAATAAGTACATCCTGGTCTTAAGTCCCTTAATCACGCTGATCACGGCTCTGATCGGCTGAGTGATCATCCCGCTGGGGCCCGCCATCACTCTGGCCGACTTCGAGAACGGGATCCTGTTCTCCCTGGCCATTGGGAGTCTGGGTGTCTTCGGAGTACTCCTCTCAGGGTGAAGCTCCAATAGTAAATACTCCTTCCTGGGAGCCATCCGTTCGACCGCACAACTCATCAGTTATGAGCTCGTCTTAACCACCATCTACATCCTATGTCTGATGCTCGTCGGTTCTCTGAACCTATCCACCTTCATCGAGGCCCAGCGAACGGTCTGATTCATTTTACCGTTATTCCCATTATTCATCATCTTCTTCATCAGTACGGTCGCGGAGACGAACAGACCGCCATTCGACCTCGTCGAGGCCGAGAGTGAGCTCGTCGCCGGGTTCTTCACCGAGTACTCCGGGAGCCCCTTCGTGTTCTTCTTCCTAGCCGAATATAGTAATCTCATTTTAATGTGTGCCAATACCACCATTCTATTCCTGGGAGGATATCTCGGGTCCGAAGTACTTTGCCAAGCCGTACTAGGCCCACTGCCTCAGTACTCCGCCGCCTTCTTCGTCGCCGAGGGTGCTCTCTATGGCGCAGGTTTCGCACTCAAACTCATCGCACTCATGTTCACCTTCATCTGGGTAAGAGCGTCTTTCCCACGGTTCACATATGATAACCTCATCAACCTATGTTGACTCATCTTCCTACCGCTACTCTTCGGACTTTCGCTCTTCCTACCCGCAATCCTATTCATCTTCAACGCATTCCCGTTCATCTAACTACCCCTCTACCGCACCACTAACCAGAATAAACCCATAGTGATATTTGCGGACATCGGGTTATGCGTTTGGGTCCTCCACGATCGCCCATGCTTGGCTTCTTGCCTTGGTTCCCATTGCTAAACTGTAGCTGCTAGTTGCAGGAACCAGGGCGGTCCTAACCCTAGCTCATACGAGTTCTAGCTCTAGCTCTAACCCACACCCATACCCCTTTACCCTTTAGGGTCTGGGGTTAGGGTAAAGGGTATGAGCAGAGCATGAGTTAGAACATGGGTATGGGTCTGGGTCCCCGAGGTTGCTCGGCCCGGCAAACGATCTGGTTTCTAGTTCTCAAAGAATAGCATTACTCCATTCTGGCTCGAACGAAGAAAACCTCTAATCCTATGCTCCTACTGATGAGTTTGAGTTAGAAGCAGATGATTCTGATGGATCCAATCGAACGAAGAGCCCTCCAGAGTCACTTGCTGAAGCTAGTTGCTGAGATTATGCATATCTTATGCTCGTTCAAAGAGCTAAGGGTGTTACTGGACGACCATCGCTTGGTACCCTCGCATGCTGACTCAGTGATTTGGAGCTAGAAGAACAGGGGCTAGAGTGAGGTTCGCGGACATCGAGCAATCAACGTACAATTGATCAAAGTATAAAACTAACAACTGATTCTACTGAAGCTAGGTTCGATTGTTTATAGTTCTAGCTCAAAGAATCTAGGATCTGATGCAAGATCAAGAGCCTTCCTGAAATAGATCACGCCGAAGATCCGGCAATCTTGGCTGAAATCATTCCCTAACCCCAGCTATTTGAGCTGGGGTATGGATCTTAGCTCATAATGAGATTGCTGAAGTGGTTCCAGCAAGGATCGGCGGAAGATGCTGACGATAATGAGTTTGATATCATGCTCATACTAGTTCTAGCTCTAACTCTAACTAGCAAACTCTAGCTTCACCCTTTAGGGTATGAGCATGAGTATGAGCATGAGTATGAGTATGAGTTAGAACCAGGATATCCTGGGATCCTGAATTGCAAGGATATAAGGTGATTAATGAACGGATATGGTAAGATTCGAACTTACGGTATTTGGTAATACATAACGACTCAAAGGTTACTCTTTAAACCACTCAGACACACATCCCTGCACCTTATGTTACTTATAAGTAACCGGTTGACGGGACAAAGCCTGTCATCTGTGGGATCCGTAGCTTAATGTAAAGTGTTCGCTTGTCACGCGGAAGGACGCCTGTTCGAGTCAGGTCGGATTCGGGATAAGTAGCCATCGGTAAAGCGGACTATTTGCTACGTAGTTGAATGCAAATTCTTATGGGTTCGATTCCCATCTTATCCGGATCTTATAGTCAAATGGTTAAGACATTAGAGCTTCATTCTAATAGTACAGGTTCGATTCCTGTTAAGATTATAAGTAGTGCAATATGGTGTAATTGGGGAACACATAAGACTCATGCTCTTATACTATACGTTCAAATCGTGTTATTGCTAATAACGCCTATTCCGTAGTGTATTGATATCTAGATCCTTAGCTTTAATCTCCAATTCTTCCTAATCCTAGACCCTAGCTCTAACTCTAACTCTTAGAGTATGAGTATGAGCATGGGTAAAGGGTATGGAATATTAGAAGTTATAGCTTAATGGTTAAAGCAGATCACTCATAATGTTCGTATCGGAGTTCAATTCTCTGTAACTTTAGGCCAATCTGGTGGAAAGGTAGACACGACTCACTTAAAATGAGTTACTCCGGTGTATAGGTTCAAGTCCTTTGATTGGCAGCTGAATTGTAGACTAATAGGTAAGTCCCCTAGATTTGAGTTAGGCTTATGAAAGTTCGAATCTTTCCAATTCAAGTCGGGTATATAGTTTAAGGGAAGAACAGTTGTCTTTTAAGCAATCTTATGTTGGTTCAAATCCAACTATACTCACTACTTCTATAAGGAATCGAACCTTAATTCAAGACTTAGAAGGTCTTTGTTCTACCAATTGAACTATAAAAGCATTCTTCCTTATTAGATGAATCAAACATCGTCGATCAATCTCAGCAAGGGGATTAATGATTCTGCGAAAACAGCTCTGCAAACCAGTCTCGAACGATTGAATTGCAGGAATAAATAGAATCCCGGCTCTAGGAGCTGAGGTATTGAAGTCTTTAACTCAAGGGTAGAGTGTTGACTTGATAAGTCAAAAGCTATTGGTTCGAATCCATTAAGACTTAATCTTCATCTATTTTCTATTCCCAATGTAGAGGCCTAATCAGATAGATAATGGGCGTCTTGCACCGAGTTCGTCGGTACGGATCCCATTTCCAATATACATTGAAATGCATTTAGTTCAGCAAAGAATCTCCGCTAACCTAGCCAAACCCATGGACTTGGCAAGAATAACAGAATACTCTGAATTCTGCATGTCTGTTCCTGTTCAAATAACTAGACTCATAGAGCTAGTTAGAACTAGCATTCTAGCTATAACTAATAGTTAGGAGTTATAAGTCGTCATGTCGGATTGGGCGAAACCTGATCATGATAGCCTGTTAGGTTCGGGTTAGTGTATTTATCTGGAATCCGATGCCTACCGTTAGTGGGGGAGTTATAATCCATGCTTTAGTTATTTTAACTAAAGCTCTATTAACAAGTGTGTATGTAGAACCTGGGATTGGTGGGATCTGCACCAATGTTGATATTCAGATCATCTGATAAAGATATCGGATCATCGTGTTCTCGGTGAAGATACACATTCTATAGGATTTGAACCTATATAAGCAATTCCGTAGATTACCATTTTACCAGTTAAATCAAGAATGCGATTTGATTGATAGGAGTCGAACCTATAGAAAATAAAGCCTAAATTTACCGCGTCTACCAATTTCGCCACAATCAAGTCCAATAATATAAGCTAGTTTTTGTTCGATGTTCACATGTGATCACACTCGTGCCGAATCGAGCACTGGATTCCTTTACATGCGGAACTATTGAAATAGTCCGTATCTTCTATCGAGTTCCAGACACTGCCGATTCCATGACTTTACATACTATTGCACAAGAATGAAAGGACTCGAACCCTTAATGCTAGGATTGAAGCCTAAAGTTTTACCATTAAACTACACTCTTGTTACTTATAAGTAACTCATGCTAGAACAATGACTAATATTAACCCCATCTGCAATTCCCTCCCCTTATCTGTTTTCCCCGATCGTGGAATAGGTCTATTCCGCGAAAAACCTCTATCCATGGCTCTTCGTAAGAAAAACCCTTTCCTCGCCCTCGCAAATAGCTACTTCATCGATTCGCCGCAACCCAGTACCATTTCGTACTGATGGAACATCGGAAGTCTACTGGGCCTATGTCTGGTAATCCAGCTGGCAACCGGGATCTTCCTGGCAATGCACTACTCCTCGAACCTGGAATTAGCGTTCCTCTCTGTTGAGCACATCATGAGAGACGTTTCTAGTGGATGAGCATTAAGATATGCACATGCGAATGGTGCGGCCTTCTTCTTCATCCTGATCTACGCACACATGGCGCGTGGTATCTACTACGGATCGTACAAAACGCCCCGTGTCGCAGTCTGAAACATCGGAGTCATCATTTTCCTACTACTCATCATCACCGGATTCCTGGGTTATGTGCTTCCTATGGGGCAAATGTCTCTCTGAGGTGCAACCGTAATTACGAACCTGATGAGTGCGATTCCTTACATCGGACAAGACGTCGTTGAGTTCATTTGAGGAGGGCCTAGTGTAGGTAATCCGACCCTGCAACGTTTCTTTGCTCTGCACTACCTTCTTCCCTTCGTCCTTGCAGCTCTGGTTCTAATGCACCTCATCGCCCTTCATGAGCATGGATCATCGAACCCACTAGGTGTGACAGGGAACATCGATCGGCTACCATTTAGCCCATACTTTGTGTTTAAGGACCTGATAACTGTATTCGCGTTCCTAGTCGTCTACAGCACGTTCGTGTTCTTCTATCCGAACACACTGGGTCACCCGGATAACTACATCCCCGCGAACCCGATGGTTACGCCGGCCTCAATCGTGCCCGAGTTCTATCTCCTGCCGTTCTACGCCATCCTGCGTGCGATCCCGTCAAAACTGGGGGGAGTCGTTGCGATGGTAGCCGCGATCCTCATCCTGATGGTTCTACCGCTCAGTGATCGTAGTATCGTGCGTGGAAATGCGTTCAGAGTGCTGTCGAAAATCCTCTTCGGTTTCTTCCTTTGCAACTTCCTACTCCTGGGAGTGCTCGGTTCACAACACATTGAGCCGCCATTCATCGTGCTGGGACAGGTCGCGACCGTACTCTACTTCGCCCACTTCCTAGTGCTCCTTCCGGTGATCTCATCTCTGGAGAACATCCTCTTCTATCTAGGACAACGCCAGAAATAGTACTGAGCATATCTAAACGAATGTCGAACTCTCTACCCTCACTCATGTTCAAATAACTAGAGCAAGGTCATGTTCAACCCGAATCTGCCCTAGTGGCAAACCGGACGGTCTGGATCTTCTATCTCGTCCTCGCCCCTAATTCCCCTGTAATCGAACCAACCATGCTCGTCCTCGGTGTCCTTCTCCTCCTTCTCAGCACATTTAATTTACAAACGATCCAAGAGGTCAAGGAGATCTTCCGTAGCGGTGTCGTGCTGCTACTCTTCGTCTTTCTGGGACTCTACGACAGTCTGCATCTGGACTTCCTCGGAAGTGGTCTAGGCGTCTATAATGGCCTTTTCGTGGTCACCTCATATACCAAAGTGGTCGAGGGGCTCCTCCTAATCATGGGGGTCGTGTATCTCCACGTGATCCAGGAGTACCTCCAGAGCCCGACTGCGGGAACCATCGCGGTCCAAGGTTCTAGCTCGAATACGGGGCTCTTCACGAGTCTGCGTAAACCGGCGGAACTGCTGATCCTGGTCCTCTTCAGTCTCCTGGGGATCGTGCTCTTCATGCAATGGAATAACTTCATCGTGATCTTCATCACTCTGGAGCTGCAAAGTTACACATTATACCTACTCACCGCCTTTTTCCGTACGCCGAAAAGCACGAAGGCCGGTCTCTACTACTTCCTGATCGGGAGCGTGGGATCGATCCTGGTGCTGCTGGGCTTCGTACTCATCTACGCCGAGACCGGGCTGCTGAACCTCAGCGATCTATTCGCCTTATATAGCGCCGATGTGCTCTCCATCACGGGGCAGTTCTGAGTTGCCTATGCTCTGATTCTATTAGGACTCTTCCTCAAGATCGGTGCGGCGCCCACACACAACTGACTGATCAGCATCTACGGGAATACGCCTCCGGTGATCACGCTCTGAATTAGCATCAGTGGTAAGGTGGCCATTCTGACGGTGATCTACACGCTACTGGCTAACACACCGTTCTCGGTAACGGGCCCAATCGCCCTGCTCATCGCGGCCGTCGCCGCCGTGTCCATCATCTTCGGTGCTCTGGGTGGGCTCGGACAACTCACACTGGTCCGTCTCATCGCTTATAGTGGTCTGGTCAATTCCGGGTACTTCCTGCTGATCCTTCTGGCCAATAACGCGTCCACACTATCGACCTTCCTCTTCAACATCGTCCAGTACGGTCTGACACATGTGCTCTGATTCGCCCTGATCCTAATCAGCGGCCTATACTACAGTCATGCACGTTCCTTCGGACGCCTCGTGGTCGCGGATCGAGCGCCTAAACACTCGGCATACGCGGCCGCTGAGTTCATCAGAGACCTATACGGGAGCATCACCGCTAACCCTTATCTGGGCTTCTGTTATATCATCGTTCTGGCCTCTCTCATCGGGATCCCACCGCTGACCGGATTCTATGCCAAATTCTACATGTTGATTACCGCCATACAGAGCTCGTACCTCTTCCTGGCTCTGCTGGTCCTGCTCAGTAGCGCCATCACGGCGTACTACTACGTCTCGGTTATCGGGACGCTGATCGCCACCGATACAAATGACTACTCACGGGTAATCGCTGCATGACGTAACCATGCTAAACAGAGTCGAATCGGGGTCAGTCCGCTTCTGGCTCTACTCGTCAGCATCTGCACCGTCCTGATCCTCACTGCCGGGGTCGTCGGACTCGATATCGCCAATAATGGAACCCATATAGTGGAATCTTACCACGTCTGAAGACATGTTTAATATCAGTACTACCACCGCATACATTTTTATCGCAATAATCCCGCTAGTCGGACTATTACTGCTCGTCGTCAACATCCTATTCTCGGAAACCAACACCTACGCCGATAAAACCGGGCCCTTCGAGTGTGGACTATCCAGCTTCACTCAGACTCGAATCGCCTTCACCGTTTCCTTCATCCTCATCGCCATCCTGTTCCTACCCTTCGATCTCGAGGTGACCAGTATCCTACCCTATAGTCTAGCCATGTACCACACCAACTCGTACGGTCTCGCCATATTCATGATCTTCATCGCCCTGCTATCCCTCGGTTTCGCATACGAAATCAATAGTAAAGCTCTTTATATCGCTAAACACCATATCAAGAACAAGTCCGATCGCCTATTGACTCTCTATCTATAGGCCCTCGTTCGACCCCACTAACTACCCCACATCACCCGCTATTGCCACAGAATAGACCATAAGTAAGACAGAGGTGTGCTATTTGGCTAGCGATCGGATTGCAAATCTGATTTATGTAGGTTCGAATCCTACCTCCTCTTATTCCAGCTACAGAATCGGACTGTTACGCTCTAATCAGAAGGATCCCTCTAGCTCTATGAACAAGCATGTGAGACCCAGTCACTCGGTTGATACCGCTCGAGTAAACCGTGGGAATAGGCCCCATCTTCTGCCAGTTTACACCGTCATTGGCTGACATTCGGCGACATTCATGGGTCGAGTCTAAAGACTTTGCAAGAACATGATTCAAGAATGGAGTCTGCCTGCGAGGGGCCGGTACTGGTATAAGTAGAACCACCATTCTGGGAACTATTTGATCGTTATCGACCACGATCCTGTTCTAACTGATATTTCTATTCTCATAGAGTACTAGTATGCATAATCTTCGGAAAGCCGAGATTTCTGTCGACTCAGAAGGATTGTGATCAAGATATCGTCATCTCTTAGATGAAACACAATAACACATGAGCAATTTCCTATTTAATACGATTTTCCTGGACGTACCCAAACCCTGAGGTATGTACTTCCAAGACTCCGCGACCGCGATCGCCGAGGGTATCATCGAGCTGCATGACATCATCATGTTCTACATGGTGATCGTGCTAACTCTGGTAACCTATATCCTATTCAGTATCATCACGACATTCGGTTCGAACCGGATCTCCTACAAATACCTGATCCATGGTACCACATTAGAGGTGGTCTGAACCATTTTCCCGGCAGTCGTTCTAATCCTGATCGCATTACCTTCATTTGTCCTGCTCTACCTGAGTGATGAGGTCATCGACCCCGCAATGACGATTAAAGCCATTGGATACCAGTGATACTGAGTCTACGAGTACTCTGACTTCATTAATGACAGTGGTGAAACAATCCAACTCGAGTCATACATCATCCCCGATGACCTACTTGAAGAGGGTCAACTGCACTCCCTGGATGTCGATAACCGTCTGGTCGCACCCATCGACACGCACATCCGGATCGTCGTAACCGCCAATGACGTCATTCACGATTTCTACGTGCCTTCTCTCGGAGTCAAAATCGATGCCTGTCCAGGACGTCTGAACCAAATCAGTGCCATCATCCAACGTGAAGGTGTCTTCTACGGACAATGTAGCGAACTCTGTGGAACAGCCCATAGTAACATGCCCATCGTAGTCGAAGCAGTCACACTGCCGAAGTTCCTTGAGTGACTCAACGAGCAATAATCTAATTATCCCCCTATTTATATTCAATGAATTAGAGCTAGACCCATCTCCAGGTAGCTCACGATTTGAAGATCATGCAACTTTCTACTGCAGAATCTTATTAGCGATCTCCATAAGCAGTTCATCGGACCCAAGGAGAGAACCGTATGCGCGCTCACTCAGCAGTCTGGGACGCCTTAGTCTATTTCGGCTAGACCCTGCCAGTACAGCGATCTTGCTCTTATCTTAGCTAGATAGGTTATACCCGGCCCACCCTGCATACGATTGCTTCACGGTACTGATTAGTAAGGCGTCCCTTGCAAAGACCCACGTTACCTGAGCACTTGGCCCTTGGTTAGTCGGGAGGTTGCAATCCCCTTATCCAGGGACCAAGGACGTCCTTGATCTGATAGAACTCGAGAACGTCGCTTGATCTGATAGAACTCGAGAACGTTGCTTGATCAGGGCCAACTAGGGTGGAACAGTCGACGATTCTGACATTCGGAACTAGAACTAGAACTAGAGCATCGTCAGAGTAGGAGCAAGGTTGATGACCCATACCCATACCCTTTCAGGGTGAAGGGGTGTGCTACTCTGCTAGATAAGGCCCTGCTGATTTGCAAGAACTAAGAGCTGCCACTCAAACGCCTTACTCCAATCGTTCATGCTCTGCTCAAAGAGCTAGAACTAGAGCTAGAGTCAGAGCATGGGTGCGTATTGGCGGAAATCGAGGATCAAGTCTGAGCTAGTGTATAGCTTGCTGACATATCTAGTTCTAGCTGCTGCTCTAATGACTAAAACATGCTAGAGTCGTCAGGTAGCCGGGTTACCTAACCCCAGACCCATGCTCATGCTCATACCCTAAAGGGTTAGAGCTAGAGCTAGGGTAAAGGGGTGCGACTAGCTTCAGCAGGTGACCCATTGCTCCAGGTAGCCGGGTTGCCTAACCCCCTGAAGGGGGTATGTGGGGTCTGTGAGGATATGAAGTAAGGGGTAAAAGGGTGTGCAATTAGCTTCAATAGGTGACGCCTCGCTTCGGTTCGCCAGGAGGGGAGCAATGGCCGGAAACGACTTTCACGGCAAACATCAGATTGCTATCAGAATCTATGAGCAACTAGTTTCAGCAGATCATCCCACTCCTAACTGGCCCGGTCTATCTGATTTGAGCTAGGGATGGTCCAAATTAAGAGCATGGGAATGGAGTAAAGATGGCCGATTCCAGCGTCTCAGCAACTAGCTGCAACTAAGGTTGACTCGCAAGATGACCTCTCCTGCTGAACCTAGCGTCATGGTAGCGTCTTTGCCGAGTCAGAATGATCTTGATCGCCACATCCTTATCTCGAGACATGTTCAGACTCAAACCCGACCCTGGGTAAAGGGTATCAGATAACTAGAGTTAGAACTAGAACTAGAGCTATAGTAAGAGCTAAGTAGAGTCTCAGCAACGTCGATGAGCCATGACGGTCAGGTTGTAGCGACGTCCATGGGCTATTTCCAATCAATAAGCTCATCTGATATATTTGCTGAGCTAGAATCGAGATGAACAACTCAGGGGCTGAAGTCTGGTCAGCGGCGTCGATCTGGATTCTGATCGTTAGAATCGGGTGCATAAGGTGATTATGCAAAGAATCAACTATGAAATGTTGAATATTACGAATAATCTGACTCGAACAGATACATTATGATTGGAAATCATTGAGTCTACCATTAACCTATATTCGTTTACTTATAGAATAGTGAGTGTGGCTGCCTCCGTGTGTACTGAACTTAACTGATGAGGAGTACGATGAGGAAAAGGAGTGCGATGGCGGGTGAGATGGCCGTGATGTAGGCTAGAACGACAGCGATGAGTGTAGTGAGCAGGATCACGGAGAAGTGTAGCAGACTCCCTGTGGATAGGCGTAGTAACTGGTACGTGGCGACGTTGAGGCTCTCAGCGACCCCTCTAGGTCCGAGAAGTTGCAGAGTCCCACGGTCGACGAAGGTGCTCAGTTGCAGTCCGATGTTGAGGTTACTGCGTAGGAAGACGTTATTGAGTAATTGATCGAGCATGAAACGGTTATTGAGGAAACGGTAGACACTTCTGTGCAGTTTGCTTGTCTGGAACCCGCCGAACTCGTAGATGGCGAGGACGAGGACGGTCCCCAGTGCCGTGAGTATGACGGGTAGGACTTTGAGGATGCCGCCCACGGATAGCTCGGTGTCCACGATGGACAGGTTATCGGGGTGCGTGAATAGACCGGTTAGAGGCGATCCGAAGCCGAGATAGATGTCCCGTGTCAGGTACCCCACGAAGATGGAGGCGAGACTGAGCAGGATCATCGGGATCAGCATGAATCAACCCGACTCGTGCAGATTGTGGTAGACGAACCGTGTGGCATTGGGTAAGGCATAGAAGACCAGATAGAGCAGTCGGATACTATACAGCGTGGTTAGTGTCGCGCTGGCGAGGGAGAACCAGTATATGATGAAACCGGAAATGGTATAGACCCCATAAGCGGATTCGATGATGACGTCCTTGGAATAGAATCCCGTGAGCCCCGGAACGGCCATCAGTGAGAGGGACGCGATGAGGATCGCCGAGTAGGTCACCGGCAGGAAGGCCAGGAACCCCCCGTAGGTACGGACGTCCTGGGACTCGGAGACGACGCTGTGGATGATGCTTCCGGCACTCATGAATAGGAGCGCCTTGAACATGGCGTGACAGAAGAGGTGGAATAGACTGATATTATAAGCGGATAAACCGATTGCGACGACCATGAGACCCAGTTGAGACATCGTGGAGAGCGCGATGATCTTCTTGATGTCGTTAGTGGCGAGCGCGACGACCCCGGCGAAGAGCGTCGTTAGTCCCCCCAGTCAGAGACAGAGCAGCAGCACCGATGGACAGTACTCGAGGATGAACGATGACCGCAGGAGCAGGTAGATACCGGCACAGACGAGACAGGCTGCGTGCAGTAGGGCCGACACCGGCGTGGGTCCCTCCATACTTGATAAGAGTCAGTTATGGAGCCCTAATTGCGCACTCTTACTAGTGGCCCCGATCACGAAACAGAACATCACCAGATTCAGGATGTCGGTATTGATGTAACCACTGAGCGCGAAAATGGTGCTATAGTTCAGAGATCCGAATGCTCAGACCAGGATCATTAGACCCACACTGAGGAAGGTGTCACCGAACTTGTTCATGAGTAGCGCGGATAGTCCGGATTTGACGGCGGCGAGACGGGTGAATCAGAACGAGATGAGTAGATAGGATGCGACCCCGATGAGTTCCCAACCGACGAGCATCACCAGGTAGTTATCCCCGGTGACCAGGACGACCATGAAGCCGGTGAACATGGCCAGTACGGCGAAGAAACGCGGCTGGTGCGGATCATGAGACATATAACCGAGTGCATAGATGTGTACTAAGGAAGAAACGGTGAGCACGGGGATCAGCAGCGAGACCGTCAATCCGTCGAAGAGGAACGATCAGTCGGCCTGGAAGTACTCCGCGTCGACCCATGGCGCGATCTGGACACTCGTCTCATTCCCGAGCACGATCGTCTGGAAGTAGAGGGTGAAGGCCCCCAGAGCCGCCACCACGATCGTTGCCGTGGCTACACGTCCGCTTCACACTGCCCCTAATCACCGACCGAGGAAGCCGGACGCTAGAGCACCCACGATGGGTAAGAAGATCACCATTAGAGCCATTAGTTCTCGATGTTCACGTGACCTCTTAGACGGTAGTAGCCCACGAGTAGGCTGAGACCAATCGCGCTCTCGGCACCCGCGAGCAGGATGATCAGAAGACTGAAGATTAGACCCGATGCATCTTCGAAGAAGAAGGCCGTATTTAGAAGATGTAGAGTGGCTCCCAATAGGAGGATTTCGATCGAGATGAATAATAGTATTACGCTTTTACGATTGAAAACGAATCCGAGGAGCCCGATCTGTAGAATGGCGAGACTGAGCACAGACATTTCGCGAGGAGGAGTTATCTATATCACGGATTTTACGCTATAAGTAATAGATAATAGACTTATAAAGAGTTTGATGTTGGCTCAGTGCAATTGCTATTCAGATGCCTAATACATGCGAATCAAACGGTCCCCTCCCAGAAATGGGATAAGGGACTAGCGTGGTGTACTCGTGCGTAGGTAGTGGTAATCTGAACCATAATTCCGGTTAAATACCGAAATCCCATTGATCCTCTGAATGCAAATTCATGATTGTGGGAAAGGATATCTCGATATCCGATTATGGTCGAGCTACTACGAATATTAGGTAGTAGATCCGGGTAAAAGCGGGATCTAGCTGAAGATATTTAGTTGGTTATTAGTGTAAGCCCAATCACGTTGACATTGAAAAACGGTCAAGATAAGCATCAGCTTGTCCAGCAGTAGGGAATATTCGTCAATAAGTGAAAACTTGAACGAGCAATCTGAAAAAGTGGAAATGAGTCGTATTCTGAATTCGAAGCAATTAATAGATGACTCTAAATGATTTTAATATAAAGCTTTAACAATAGGATGAATAATGATCGTCCGATTGAAATAGCCCTTACTAAATGGCGTGCCAGCAGTAGCGGTTAGACGTCGAGGGCGAGTAATGCACATTATAGGCTTAAAGGGTTCGTAGAATGGTCCGATTGTTTCTTGAAACTAGGACTAGAGTCTCCCCGTCGATATCTGAATTAGGAGAGTAATGGTTAAATGTCGTAATACTCCTAGGACAACCAACGGCGTCGCGGGCTGACTGACATTGAGGAACGAAAGCTAGAGTAGCGAAACGGATTCGTTACCCGTTTAGTTCTAGCCGTAAACTATGAATGTTATTTTTAAGAAGTGAAAACTCAAACATTCCGCCTGGGGAGTACGATCGCAAGATTGAAACTCAAAACAATAGACGGTATAAGTTTATACACAGTGGATCATGTAGTTTAATTCGATAATCCGCGAAAACCTTACCATTCTTTGTATGCGGAGTTCTCCGACACAAGTGTTACATCGCTGTCTTTAGTTCATGCCGTGAGGTATTCGGTTCAGTCCTGAAATGAACAAAATCCGGATTTCTAAGCAATTGGAAAGTTTGGATGTGCATATTATATTCAATAAGCCGGATTAAGACAAGCCCTCATGACCTAAATAGAATGGGCTATATACGTGATACAAATCTGTCGACAAACTCGAGTCAAATCGCGAGATCAGACCAAGGAGTCAAAAGACAGAAAATATGAATATATCATTATATTCTATCTCCATATGAATCATACGCTGTAACTCGCGTGTGTGAAAACGGAATTGTGAGTAATACGTAATCTAGCACATTACGGTGAAACATTCTCTTATGCGTACTAATCACTCATCATTCGCTTGAAGAACCGCCTATCAAAATCCGTGGCACCGCACCCCCATACCTCCATCTGGGAGAATCCGGAGGCGGAAATCACCATGGATCAGCTACAAGGTTTGACAAGTGAGAAGTTGAAATAGGTTGTGGTAGAGGAATCTGCTGCGGACTATTAATCGATCTTGACTATCCCCCACATAACCCCTTCAATACAGACCAGACCCAGACCCTTATTCTAGCTCATATTATAACCCTAACCCATGCTCAAATAGCTAGGGTATAGGGTATGAGTTAGCGTAGGAGTGAAGGATTAAGGATTCTGATTTCAGGGTATCATGCAGATTCATACTTGCTCATGCTCATACTCAAAGAGTTAGAGCTAGAACTTGAGTTAGAACTAGCATCATCACCCGATTTGCGAATTCAACTGCAACATCCGATCTTCTTATTGGCCGAAATCCGACCATGATGGGGGTTGCAAGGACGGAAGACAGGTGTATTTCCTGCTCGTTCCTAGGATTAGAGTCAATGTTTTGGCTCTTGAATGGGATTAGTCAGTCCTTATGGACGGAGGATGAGGGCATCTCGGACCAGAAGGGTTCTTATAGCTTAGTGGTAAAGCGCCAAATTGAAGCTTTGGTTACATTGGTTCGATTCCTTTTAAGGACATGCCCGTCTTAACTCATTCACATATCTTTATGTCTCATTTCTTCTATGAACAACATTGTACTACTCGGAAAATACATCGGTAGCGGTATCGCTACAATCGGACTAGCCGGAGCCGGAGTCGGAATCGCCATCGTTTTCGCTGCTCTTATTAACGGAACAAGCCGTAACCCTCAACTGAGAAACGTTCTCTTCGGACAAGCCATCCTTGGTTTCGCCCTAGCCGAGGCCACAGGACTATTCTGTCTTATGATCTCATTCCTGCTACTTTACGCAGTGTAATTTCTCCCTAACTACCCCCCATCCCGAGCCACAGACGACTCAACACGCTTCGTTCGATTGGATCCATAGAATCGTTAGACCCTTCTGATGATCTGCTAGATACTCTTTAGTTAGGTTCAGATGAGTTCTTAAACTCAGAGAGTCTGAGTATGCCTGCTAGAACCCGAGTTTCGGTGCATGTGGAGAGCCACCAATCTGCACCATCGAATGGCGTACTCTTCGAGCCAGAACCTTACCCCAGACCCTTAAGGGTAAAGGGGTGTGCATAATCGCTGAGTAACCGAGCACCCTGATCGCCTATTCGATGGGTCGTTGCAGACCCGCTCAAATAGATTGACTCTTGCTCAGATCCAGACTCCGACTTATTCTTGCTAGTACTCAGACCTAAGAGGAGGAGTGGAGGGTTCATCTGGCTAGCAGACTTTAGCAGCTAGTTGCTCCAATCTAAAGTGGCCGAATCAGACCTTACTTCAGCTAGACTCATCCATATTGCTCTGATTCGACTATCACACTTCCATTCAATTAGGAGATCTTATGCTCAAAATCAGAAGCAATGGATTCTATGGATCCAATCGAACGAAGAGCCGACCAGAGTCGCTGACGTTGCTGGAACCTGGCCGGACCAGGGTCATTCGGGTTGCTGGAACCAGACCGGACCAGGGTCATGAATGTCGCTGAACCAGACCGGACCAGGGTCATTCGGGTTGCACACCACGCATCCATGCTTTACTCTAGTTCTATCAATATGTGTGAACTCAAAGAGCTAAAGAGCAGGGGTAAGTCAGTCCATGGACTAGGCTGATTTCAGCTAGCGACCACCTGCTGAAGCAAGTTGCTGGAACCTGATTCGGCCATCAGATCGTACTTGAGCTTCCCTGCTGAAGCAAGTTGCAGGAACCAGAGCGAGACAGGGCCCCGAGATTGCTATGCCCCGGCAAACGATCTTGCTCCTTACCCCAGATTAAAGAGCTAGGGATTCGGTCTCAAGCAATCCCATTGTTCGATTCTGGCTCGAATAAAGAACCTCTAACCCATACCTCGCTAGTTCTAACCCTGAAAGAGTTAGCTAATAGGGCTGGAGTATGTGTATGAATATGGGGAGAGATTCACATCCAAACTAGTCCTCTTTCTGGCCTGGATTCCGACTAAGAATGTGACCCGAACGACGAATGTAGAGCACATTAGGTCTGTTCTGACTGATGCTCTCAGATCCATACCCTTTACCCTGGATCTGGGTTAGGAATACCGTGTATCTTGGCTGAACTAAAGCGAGACTCACCATTGCACCTAGAATCTAACCGATATCCAAACCCCATGCTCCTACCCTTCGCCCTGGTTCCTGCACACCGGCAGGCATACTCACACATGAGTTGCCTGCCAGTCAGGAGGCATTCGTTTTGGTCCACCCTGATTCGGCTTCGCACACTATTCTGGAGCTATCCCGTCGAGAGCAACTACACTAGTTCCGGTCGTCTAAAGACTTTGCAAGAACATCAGTCAGAGTAGACCTACTCGGCCAAGGTCCAACGAGAACGGTCGATCGGATCCCTGCAGACTCTAACCCATACCCGGATCTCAGGATTAGAGCTAGCAGCAATCGCCATCTCCCCTAGCTATTTGAACTAGCAAGGCTAGTCCTCGACTAGCCCATTGTCTCGGTACCTGGAGGCGACTTTCAGGTCAAGAAGTAAAGACGGCAAGCATCGGATTCCAGTAAACGATTTGTAAGGCCTGACTCAAACCCAGAAGTCAGGAGTTATCCAAGACCACTAGAAGCTCTAATGTACATAGATGAAGCTCCGTAACCCGAATCCCTACATGGCCAGACTAGCAAGGGTATCCCTAACCCCTGAAGGGGTATGCGATTGCTAGCTCTATGAACATGATGGGGATTGCTGATGCTGGCTTCTTGACTTGATTTCCCTTGCTAAACTTTAGCAGCTAGTCCAGGAACCATGGCGTTCCTAACCTATACCCATACCCTTTCAGGGTGAAGGGTGAAGGGTATGGGTCGCCGACGTTACTCACCTATGGACCCCTAACCCATTACTCACCAATTACTAACCCATTACTCACCCATTACTCACCAATTACTAACCCATTACTCACCCATTACTCACCGATGACTCACCGATGACTCACCCATTACTAACCAATGACTAATTAGTCACTAACAGACGACTGACGACTAGCTCCCAATCATACTCGCTCATACCAGCTCAAAGAGCTGGGATTAGAGCAAGAGTATGAGTAAGAGCAGGAGTCACCCTGAGTAAGCTTTATCGTATTCTGCTGATTAATCTGAGACCATTTCAGGCTGTGGTTCGATTACCGTCGTTGAACTCTTAAGGGTATGGGTGATGTTCGCGTACATCGGATTAGGGTCTTGATGGGCCATTCGCCTTATCGTGTTGCTCTTGCTTCTTGACTCTAACGATTTGAGCTAGAATAGGTCTAGTAGTGGCCAGCCTCGGTCCTGAACATGGGATTAGGGTCTTGATCCTGGAAGATCGGCCCTGCAAGATCGCCCCTGGCTGGCCAAGTCCATGGACCAGACTAGGCGGGGAACCCTGGGTTTGTATTCTTTTCGAGCCTTACCCCTTTCAGAGTATGGGTATGCTACTACCACGGTAGGGGCTAGTAAGGCGTTCCTTGCAACTACCACGGTAGGGGCTAGTAAGGCGTTCCTTGCAAAGACCCACGTTACCTGAGCACTTGGCCCTTGGTTAGTCGGGAGGTTGCAATCCCCTAATACGGGGATCAAGAAGGTTGCTTGATCTCATTGACGACTCTGCACGAATGGTCCTGCATTAGACCCATGATAGCCGATTCTGCTAATCGTAGCATACCCATACTCTTTACCCTAACCCCAGACCCTAAAGGGTAAAGGGGTATGGGTTAGCTCGGCCTGATGGTCCCCTTGTTCGCATGCTCTTACCGACACTCCCACTGACCCCCATGCTCAGACTCATCCATGGATTAAGAGAAGCCAATTCTAAGTCGCGAGACTGCGCAGTCTGCCCGCCATGACCCTTCATATTCTGCTGGCTGTAGTCGATCCAGACATTAGACTCGTTCATGCTCAAATCGTTAGAACTAGAACTAGAGTTAGAGCTAGGGTAAGGGATAGCGGCTATGCTCTGCAATGTCCGACTCAGAACTAATGTGCTGGGGATTGCAGATGACTCTTTCGTGGTTTGCAGATCAGCTTCTACGGTCAAATCTGAGGTACAGAACACCCGATTTCGCCACTAAGTTGCAGTGTCTTTGGTTTCGACGGTCCGATCCTGGCCAAAGTCCGTCTAGTCCCTCAGTCCGTGGAGAGCTGGGTCAGACTGACACATGCCAGGTAATGGGCCCTGTTCGGATATGGCAAACAAGGCGATTGACCCCTCCCAGAAATGGCAGGAGTAGCCACGCTAGCTAATCGACATCCTATGCTATTACTCATGTTCTAAATCACACCCATATTCCTTACCCCTGAAAGGGGTGTGAGGCTCTAACCCCAATCCCCTTTACCCTTAAGGGTCTGGACTTAGGGTCTGCTAGTGCGAATTAGGGTAAGGAATCGA